ATGTGAACTACCAATACTTAGTTTCTCTTGGACTACGGGCGGGAAAGGATGAAAGCGAGTCGGTATACCAATTCCTCATCCGCAAATCAGCCCTTCCCGTGGGTTATTTTGTCAACGAATAAGTAATTGTAGGAGTGAAATCTTGCTAAAATTCGAAAAAGCAAAAAATATTATAGACAAGGCAATAATTTTTATATTTATAAGATTAAACAAAAGGATTCGCAAACAAAAGTGCTAATGCTACAACTAGTCCATAAATTGTTAAAGCTTCCATAAAAGCTAGACTGAGCAATAGAGTACCTCGTATTTTTCCCTCTGCCTCGGGCTGTCTCGCGATACCCTCTACGGCTTGACCCGCAGCAGTTCCTTGACCAACTCCGGGTCCAATAGAAGCAAGCCCTACAGCCAATCCAGCAGCAATAACGGAAGCGGCAGAAATCAGTGGATTCATGATAAGTTCCCTCGTACCAAAAAAGAAATAGTTAATGATACAACCAACCAACGAATTAATGACTTAATTATTCCGTCACTAGGATTCATCCAATCGAAGTTCCTAGTTACTTCGAGTTAAAGTAGTTGAAGTAATAGAAATAATAGTATTTTTGTTATTGAATCGTCTGAACTACTTCAATATCTCTTTTTTAGTTTCTATCCACAAAGTCTTTGTGAATACATAAACTTTCCTTCTTACATTTCTTGGTTCCAAATGCATTCTTACATGTTTTTCTTAATTTCATCTGTTTATTCAATTCACAGTCAAAAAGAGACAGAAAGGGAAGGGCTTATATTCGAATCCCCATCTAAATTCATAGAAGTAGGACAAATGAAACATAGCTTTATTTCATATATAACCAGTCAATATCTAATATCTTATATACATACCTTTATTCCATAACGTAAACCAAGCACCCATCTTAGATTCAATCGAATTCGAGAATCAATTATCAAAACATCTACAGGAGTTGACTTATTTATAGCCATTATACCTAACCTATCCGAACCAACTCATTTTTATGAATTCTGTTTTTTGTAAACTCTTTCCCCCCTCCCCTTTCTTTAGCATTATTCCGCCGGATCCAATCTAAATGGACAAACAAATTGGTTAGTCCAAATCGAATCGTTGCATATAAATATCATTATTAGATTGATCTAAGTTCGTGCAATTTGTTATTTATTATATTATTATTTTTAATATTGAATAATGAGATAGAAATCTAACAATTTGTTATTTATTATATTATTATTTTTAATATTGAATAATGAGATAGAAATCTAATATTCATTGAGAGGGGAGTGGACGAAAGGGAAAGGCGTTTTTAGCAAAAAGATCTTTTCGATCTCTTTCCTTTTTTTACAACCAACCCTCTAATATCATAATTTTTTCCCCTAGTATATGGCATAGTTGGCTATTCCCTAAGTAAATTATCTTGAGTCGCACCCCGAGGTTTGAAAAAAAAAAAGATTATTTCAATGATGGCCCTCCATGGATTCACCTATATAAGCCGCGGCTAAAGTTGCAAAAATAAGAGCTTGAATACCACTTGTAAATAATCCAAGGAACATGACAGGTATAGGAACCACTAAAGGTACTAAAGAAACAAGAACAACAACGACCAATTCATCAGCTAAGATATTTCCGAAAAGTCGAAAACTAAGTGATAAAGGTTTTGTGAAATCTTCTAAGATATTAATGGGTAAAAGGATTGGAGTTGGTTGAATATATTTCCCGAAATAACTTAATCCCTTTTTGTTAAGACCCGCATAGAAATATGCCACTGACGTCAGTAAAGCCAAAGCAACAGTCGTATTTATATCATTCGTGGGTGCAGCTAACTCCCCGTGAGGTAGTTGTATGATTTTCCAAGGTAAAAGGGCTCCTGACCAATTAGAAACAAAAATAAATAGAAACATAGTTCCAATAAAAGGAACCCAAGGACCATATTCTTCTCCAATTTGGGTTTTACTGACATCTCGAATAAATTCAAGAACATATTCGAAGAAATTCTGACCCTCAGTTGGAATGGTTTGTGGGTTCCGAACAGCTATAGCAGCCGAACCTAATAAGATAGCAATTACAACCCAAGAAGTAATAAGTACTTGGCCGTGGACTTGGAAACCCCCTATTTGCCAATAAAAATGTTGGCCTACTTCCACACCGGATACATCGTATAACCCTTTTAGTGTGTTTGCTAGAACATTCATATTTCCCTCTGAAAAAAATCGAACTTTAAATAAAATTATTTTGATTCAACCATCTCTTTGCCTACTTGAATCCAATATTTTTAATACCAACTAATATTTTGAATACTAACCAATAACACAATATCCCCAGTTTTTTTATCTCTTTTTTGAAATTCAGAATAGAATATAGAATATAGTAACCGATCCCATAAATCTATGGGGTTTTCTAAGTAAATTATTTATCTTATTATTAATCAAGGATTTCTTATATAGCTAGAACGACCCTCACAAATTGCGAATACTAATTTGTTAAGAATTA